AAAATTTCTATAATATATCAGAACAATCATTTATAGGATTTAACGATTCCTAAGAGTGGATTCGTCCTTTTAACTGTCGGTGGTCCTGTGATTTCTTACATTTACATGTGATTTGTTAATATTTGTTATTTGTTAATAGTATTAATAGTAATAAATAAAAGTAATAAATAAAGATAATATAAAGATAATAAGGAATAGAAAGAAATTAATCGCTTGGATCGTGTATCAACGTCCAATTACGGGAAAAGAAAAGGTTCCATCGGAACAATTATTTATTTCAGGGTATCTCGTTTCTTTTTTTTTCAAAGAAAAAAAAAAAAGAGAGGAAGTGTGGAGAGAAATGATAAGAAGATATTGGAACATTAATTTGAAAGAGATGTTGGAAACAGGAGTTCATTTTGGTCATGCTACTAGAAAATGGAATCCGAAAATGGCACCTTATATCTCTGCAAAGCGTAAGGGTATTCATATTACAAATCTTACTAGAACTGCTCGTTTTTTATCAGAAGCGTGTGATTTGGTTTTTGATGCAGCAAGTAGGAGAAAACAATTCTTAATTGTTGGTACCAAAAATAAAGCAGCTGATCCAGTAGCGCGGGCTGCAATAAGAGCTCGGTGTCATTATGTTAATAAAAAATGGCTAGGCGGCCTTTTAACGAATTGGTCCACTACAGAAATGAGACTTCAAAAGTTCAGGGACTTGAGAATGGAACAAAAGACAGGGGGAATCCAACGCCTTCCGAAAGGGGATGCGGCTCGATTAAAGAGACAGTTATTTCACTTGCAAACATATTTGGGCGGGATTAAATATATGACAGGGTTACCCGATATTGTAATAATCGTTGATCAGCAAGAAGAATATATGGCTCTTCAAGAATGTATCACTTTGGGAATTCCAACAATTTGTTTAATTGATACAAACTGTGACCCGGATCTCACAGATATTTCGATTCCAGCGAATGATGACGCTATAGCTTCAATCCGATTAATTCTTAACAAATTAGTATTTGCGATTTGTGAAGGGCGTTCTAGCTATATACGAAATCCCTGATTAATAATAAGATAAATAAATTCTTTTTTGAATTCCATAGATTGACGGAATCCGTTACTATTTCTGAATCTCATAAAAGAGATAAAAAACTGGGGATATTATGTGATTAGTTGGTATCTAAAATATACAATTCAAGTGAGCAAGTCGAAAAAAAGACGGTTGAATCAAAATAATTTCTTGTAAAGTTTTCTTTCTTTCAGAGGACAATATGAATGTTCTATCATATTCCATTAACACATTAAAAGGGTTATATGAAATATCTGGTGTGGAAGTAGGCCAGCATTTCTATTGGAAAATAGGCGGTTTCCAAGTCCATGCCCAAGTACTTATTACTTCTTGGGTTGTAATTGTTATCTTATTAGGTTCAGCCATTGTAACTGTTCGGAATCCACAAACCATTCCTACTGACGGTCAGAATTTCTTCGAATATATCCTTGAATTTATTCGAGATGTGAGCAAAACCCAGATTGGAGAGGAATATGGTCCATGGGTTCCCTTTATTGGAACTTTGTTTCTATTTATTTTTGTTTCTAATTGGTCAGGGGCGCTTTTACCTTGGAAAATCATAGAGTTACCTCATGGGGAGTTAGCCGCACCCACGAATGATATAAATACTACCGTTGCTTTAGCTTTACTTACGTCAATAGCATATTTTTATGCGGGCCTTAGCAAAAAAGGATTAGGTTATTTCGGTAAATACATACAACCAACTCCAATCCTTTTACCCATTAACATTTTAGAAGATTTCACAAAACCTTTATCACTTAGCTTTCGACTTTTTGGAAATATATTAGCGGATGAGTTAGTAGTTGTTGTTCTTGTTTCTTTAGTACCTTCAGTGGTTCCTATACCTGTCATGTTCCTTGGATTATTTACAAGTGGTATTCAAGCTCTTATTTTTGCAACTTTAGCTGCGGCTTATATAGGTGAATCCATGGAGGGACACCATTGACTAAGTTTCGAAATAGTCTTTTTTAGCTTAGTGCAAGGTAATCTATGCCTTGCTCGAGATAATCTTCTTCGTGAACATAAATATACACATAAATAGACAAAAAAGTCTATAAGATCTATCTATCTATAAGATCTAGAAGAATAGTAAAAAAGATTACGATATTAGGGAATTGTAAAAAAAAATTAGGTTCTATAGAGCGATTCCCATTTCAGTCGGTTTTATTCAATTCAAAGATTGACCAAAAGAAAATATTAATAAAGAATAAATTACATGAACTTAGATCAACCAAAGACTTATATTTCTATGCAATGATTTAGACTAAGAAATTCGCCCATTTAGATTGATTGTATTCATGTGGGATAATGCTAAATTCTAAATTAAATAAAAGGAAGATAGGGGTTTACAAAAAATGAGATTCAAGAGAAAATGGTTTCGTTAGAAGAGTGGGATCAAACTAGGTATATGTAATATATATAATCGCTATAAGCCAACTTTCC